AATCTAAGCCTCGATTGAGGATTCCCTTGAATCGGATTTCTCGAGCCGGTGAGAAAGATAATTCGATAGATGCCACAGCCTTTACGAAGATGGGTGCCTCCCGACAAAAAGAGACTTTGGATGCAAGAGATCGATTCAATAGGAGTACTTTTTTTTCGGTCATACAAGCAAAACGGAGTTTCTTTCTATTTTTTCTTGGCCTTATTTACCCTATAACTTGCCCCTTAGGTGCTATGGTGAATAAGGGGACCCGCTTTTCCTTTCCCAGTCCAGTCCCCCCCCTACGGACTGCTGCGGACAATGGTAAGGCATCTTGTTCATAATCGCCTTGTAGATAAGATGGTTTCCGTGAGGGGTAGTTTGTGTTAGGGAAAGCGAGACCCGGGCTGACTCTATACCTGCGCGAAGGTCTATTTCCCTCCCTTTCTGTGCTTATTATCGGACCTTTGTTTTCCCCTACTAGGGCACACAATCCCTGGTCAACGGCGGAGTTTGACTCTGGTCACATTGACGATACGATGATGACAGGCTGTCATTCATGCACGCAGCGGACTATATAGGAGTTGTTGAGAACCCGGAGTCAACATTGAATAGTCCAACTGCTAGCCACAGCTTTTTTCAAAACTTGGACGACCTCGAAACTACTGAGCAAGGGACCCTTTCTCTAGCTCCTCCTCCAGAAGCTAGAGAAAGGTAGCTAGAATTTTTTCTATTAAGAGAAAAAAAAGGAGTGAAAGGCAGGCGAAGGTTGAGTGTTTGGATCTGAGAAGGAATCAATCTGTGCCAGTTATCTCTTAATAGTATCAACGAGAGCAGCAGTAGCAGTTAACGGTAAGCGATAGGGGAGGTGAGGCTAGAAGAAAGGAGCAATCCGTCTCATATGCGGGATAGGCTAGCGCATAGCAAGCATCTGTAGCGGGCAGATAGGGTCTGAGGTCGCAGGGTGGCGTGCTTCCTTAGAGATTCCTGGTATCTCTTCACTTATATGGGTCCAGAGAGAAGAGCAAGGTCGCTCAGAAAAGAGGGAAAGAATCGAACCTCTCGTCTCATGGGGCACTCAACGATTCAGCCGAGAAGATTCGGGCACAAGAGGGGACGCTCAGTCAGACTTTCCACGTGGCAATTAACTCTTTCCTCATTCGAAAGCAAAGCTTAACATACGTGCCATTTAATAGCACTCAAGGGATCTCGACGAACAGTGGAACCATGAAAGTAGAGCTGAAATCTCGTGCCAAAGTGGCACACATATGCTTCCAAATGCGGTTTCATGCCCGGGCTGCTTACCGGCGGAGTGCATGGTGTAGGTATAGTTAGGTGCTTTGACGCTCGAAAACATTGAACTCAAGGAGCAACCCGAATCATGAAACCATCGGTTCATAAGGAAAGGCCTGAATAAAACGGTAGGACCATAGCGAAAGGGGCAACAATGCGACAGCATTGAAGGGACTTAAGAGGGAAAACAGACATCCATACAACAGGAGAACGAAGGGCATATGGGGGACGGGATAAAGCTATTCTCCTTCTTTTCCGAGGGGTTAGAGAAGGATAAATGCTTACTAGACATTCGCAGAAGACAATCCCTATCTCTTTTTTTCGAATCTCTTGCAAACAAGCCCAACTTAATCCCCATTTTCTAGGGGGCTCTCCAATTGACTGCTCTGGGGGTATGATCTTCGTGAATAAAGAAGGCAATATCCAATTTATTGAGAAGGAGACTTCCTAAGAATAGACACATCAATCCTTATTTTCGGTAGTGTGTAGGTCCAAGTAAATAAAAAAGTGACCCCGGAAAAATAAGACTGGAGGGGCTCCCGGTCGATATGTAGGTCTCCAAGACTGGAACCGAAGTAATGGAAGTTTGTGGAGTAGGGCGGGAAACTTTTCAGGGACTTCTTGATAGATGGATAGAAGAGTGTGTCGAAGCATGAATTGACCTAGCGACGTGAACCTTGGGTGAGGTGCACTAGTGAGCGACCTCCTTCCCCAATAATGCCGCTATCATGCGCGAAGCGAAGCTTGATAGGAGCCCGAGCTAAGAGAATAGAGCAAACTCGACGTCACAAAACCAGGAATAGATCGTTCAAGGGAGCAACTCGAGATAGATGCAAGATTCTTTCTCCTTTTCCGAGGAAGCATGGTCAAGCGCGCAAGAAAAAAACTAAAGTAGGTTGGTTGAAGGCCTACTACCTACTTTTTTCAGTATTTTGAATCTCTCTTCGTGGGCGCTTAGGTTAGCTGTACTCTCGTGTAGCACTTAACGCTTGGTGGAAGGGCGCCTTAAATAGATCGATGCTTGTTCGCTTCCTTAATGAAGGCAATTCCCTTCAAAACTCTTTATTTCCGGACCTTGCCATTAGTTAGCTGCAAGGATTGTCGTATGCTCATCCCTTACTGAAAGTGGGAGATCAGCGGCATTGGTAAGCATTCCGGTCTTAAGCCAATCAGTCCGAGTAGGCAGAAAGCATAGGGGCATCAGTGCGATTGATTCCCCCTTACTCTCTCCCTATAAAAAAAGCCCTTCTTAGTAAAGCTTCGGCCCTATGGAGTAAAGGGAAGTGCTGATCTGGAGTGTTTAGACGAGAAATAAAGGCTATGCAGCAAGCTGAGTTGTATCGAAACAACATTTTCCGGACATACGAGAAAAGAGTCCAGCCGAGCATATTTGTTTGCGAGTTTCTTGATCCCGGAAATCTTTTACTCAGAGTCACGGATAAAGTGGACTACCCTGGATGACCTCCCGTTCTTTCTAGTGGGTTTTTTCCCGTCCCTTTAGGGACCATTTACCCTGCCCTAAGTGCCTTTCTTTCTTCTGGTTCTGTCTGTATTGAGCTTTCGTATCGTAACACGGTAGCCTTTGGGAAAACCTATGGCTGGATTGAATCCCTATTGCTTAAGGCAAGGGGCCAGGCTTACAGCTAGCTCTTAGTGCTTCAGGCTAAACGGAAGAAGGTCGGGCCCCTGACTCCACGCTCATGGCGGCCCGGTTCTGAAAGCAATGGGTGGGTTTCATGTTTGATCAGAGGTAGAGTAGCCGCGCCTTTCGCTATGGGGTTTTCTCATACTCAATATGTTTTCAGAGATAGAATTCGCGAATGCGAAGGGCTTACTCATAACATAAGGAAAACTCCATAGAGGATGTCACTCTTTTGATTCGATTCATACAGCATATATGGGAGTTAGGCTTTCTATTGGATAGTGGTAAGGGAAAAATTGGGAGGGGGCAAGAAGGAAAGCAAATTCAGAGCAAGCAGGGGACTCACCACGGGTCCAAAGCCGTGGGTTGAATGAATGCCACCATGGAATAGCAGCACAAAAGGAAGCGGTCCAGATCTCGTCTCTGGGGATCCTGCTAGGGGAAAAAAGATGCTTTTTGGGGTTGGGTTGGCCCCCCTTGTTCCAGGTCCCAGTGAAGCTGATCTGCCCCTGTGCTGTGTCTTGTTGTCGATGCCAGGGATTCGAGATAGCTTGAAAGCGGAGCGGTTAGTTAGAAAGAAGCTTTTTGAATCAATAAAGGAAGAATGCGCTCCTATTGAATCAGCTTTTGGGAATAGAAGGGGAGCCAATGAACTTTAAGCAGGGGACAAAGCTGGGAGGGAAGGCAAGGTTCTTTATCAATGATGCGGCATTACCGCTGTTGTATGTACTTGCATTTCTGCTGTTAGCATGGTTTGATGGCATAGAATCAATAGTAGACACGCACAAAACAGAAGAGAAAGAAGGAATTGCTAGCTCTTTGAACGACTCCGGTGCTATACTATAGAATCTCTTTCCAGAAGAGGGCTATTCTAAAGGCCTTGCCTTATGAAAGAAAGAAAGGATAAGAGTAGGGGAGCGAAGAGAGTAGGCTGCACGTGACAGACTCTGCTCCTATTTCAAATGCTGTTCTTGCCGAAAAAGGCTTATCTGGTCTCAACCTCTTCCGGTCTTAAGTTGCTTACTCCTTTCCATACGACCCGAGGTACGAAGTGTCTCTTCTGCATTTGACCTGATACTGGGAGTTGAACTCTATCGATACGGCTAGGAAGAGGAAGGAAAAAAGCATGTAAGCCCATTTTACCAAGGAGAGGAAACTAAACTCAAAAGGAGGAGTTCCTATCTCCATAATAGGAGCAATTCCAATGTTATCAAAAGTGGATCTATCGATCCCCCCATTGAATCTGATAAGAACAAATCATAAGTCCGGGGTTCCCCCCCCCTTATCCAGCAGGGTACTGTCAAACTGCTTATCTATAAAAGTCTAACCTCCTTTCCCTCATTGCCGCAGCACCTGTGAAAGTGGCAGCAAGAACCAAAGCACCTACAAGAACAGCCAAAGCAACCAAGGACTTCTCCTCCGGAAGACCATACATAAGTGATATTTCCTTCGTCCTTACCCACAGTTGCGGGTATATATGTCGTGCCCTGCAACCCGATCTCTAACTCGATAGTTACAGAATTCCGATCAAATCAATCCCTTCACCTCCGACTGATTTACCTATGATCTTCTAAATTATCCTTCCGAGGCGGGGCTAATAATAAGACTGCTGCAGATTGGCGAGTCTCTCGCCAACCCTTTCTGTCCTCCTATCCGATAAGCATGTGCTTCCCCCCGCGCCTTTAGTGATTGTGATCAAGCTGAAATACAAACAAAGCTTATCCGGATGAAAGACAAAGCAAGCTATCCTCGCATGAAAATGGAACGAGATTTGAGTCATTGTCCCGAATCAACCCTCTGTATATACCCTTGAATGAAGGACGGCCGGCCTACCCTGGACTCAATAACCTTCCTAAAGATAAAGCGAAAGGGATACCGCTTCGGAACTTAAACTGGGAGGGTAACCATCATCACTAGAACCAGGAAGGCGAACAGCTGATTCTCAAGCAGGGGATTCGTCGAAAACAACCTATCTGTCTACTTGCTTTCAGTTCTGTTCCCGTGTCTAAAGCTCTCAACCTATTCTTGCGCAAACCAACCAAGTTCACTGCCTGAATTTAGGAGTGAAATAACCCGCTATGAGTAGATGGGACTTTGCCTGGTATTCCTTCTTCTTGATAGCACAGGGGCACAGCGGTAAATACCGAGGAAAGAGGATAAGAAAATTTTAGCATTCAAAAAGTAATATTTTCCCAATCAATTGATTGAGATGATCCGAATCAGCAACGGCATCCCTATTTTCATTTATGTATGTCAATAGGAACTTCGATGGATTGATTTGTTGGTGCTGCCTCAGCATAGGAAAAAGGAAAAGGACTGGTTGTTTCAAGCTACGAAGTCCGGTGAATCCCGAGAGGAGATGCTTCATACAGATGTTCCAGGGCTTCACATCGAACGAGTTAAATAACACTTCAAAAAAGTTACTAATGCTATAAGTAGACAAATAGCGTCTCGTGTAGATGGTTGTTTTCGTTTCGAAACCATGAACACATAGTCACGATTTCAGTCCCCGCTAAAGCAATTGTGGCCGTCTCCATTCATAACATCTGCGCATATTCGCAGGACTAGTTCGCCTGACTCTACACCTGCTGCACGCACGGGTCTCCGCCCGCTTCCTTCTTATAGTAAAGTAAGCATGACTTGCTTTTCTTTTTGTCGATTCTCTGCTTCCCCCAATCCATAATTGTCAGGTGAAAAGAAGATAGATGACTGAGAGTCACGGGATTTTGAAAGCGCCGCATCTAGCTCAGCAGTTTCTTCAAAAGAGATGACAGATACAGAGCGGTTACCACTTGTAGGCTCATTCACCAACTAGGCTAGGCCATAACTTTAACGAGTGCACGAGCAGAAGCGGAGACAGAGTTGTCCCCCGATTGAGATATTAGCGAGATTAGCTACACGCCACTTAACCTAAAGAAAGGTCGACCTGAGAAAGCCCTTCTTAAGCTGATAGGAGAACTTCACTTACTAAATTTCTTGAGTAGCGAGAATCTTTCCTCAGAGGTCCCGGAAAGGGTCCAAGCCATAGGAAAATATCCAGTTTATCTGGCAACATATTTATGAAGCAGCATTTATCGAAATAGCATTCCCATAAGCCGAAGATGAAACCCTTGCTTGTTTATCCCGACGAGGGTTTATGAATCACTCAAACGAGCCTTTCTAGCCGCATCTGAATCGGCATCCCTATCCATATGTTTATGCGCAGGGGCATCCAAATCCGAATCTGTAGAATCAATTGGAGAATCCCCAACGAATCGAATAAAAGGTAGTTCGCAGGTTTCAGTTGTCGCTCATGCCCTTTAACCTGAAGTCTTGGTTCAAATCCAGCTCGTGACAAAACAAAGACAGAAGTTTTAGTCTAAAACTCTAGCCTAGCCCCGGAGGATTCCATTTATTTCGATTCAAGCCCAAACTTTTCTTTCTATACGAGCCACAAGCCCATTATAGATAAGCGAGACAAGCCGGTTTGAGGTTTGAGATGAAGAAGTAAAGGATACTTGGAATGGTCCTGGATAGAGGATCAATCTACTGTCATTTCTCTTAACGCCTGAACTCCTCAAACCAACCAATCCAGGAAACCACTCTCTGATAGACGCCATTGGCATATCTGTATTGTTCCCAACGAGGGATGGGGGAGTGAATAAGAGAGAGCAACCAATCACGATAGAAGAGGAATTTCCACTATATAATCCAAAATGGGCCAGCTTTCTTTTATTCGTATGAACATGAAAGCAGAGAGAGAGGAGAGGGACTGGCACAGCAATAGAACGAGAGGCGTCTGTATCACGGCTAGATGCCGAGTAGGTGACAGAGCCTTTAGTCACTCAAAGAAAGTGTAAAGTTTCGGGCAGACGACCCCTTGACTTCCATACTTCTACTGGGCTTCGGGAGACACCTTCGATTGAGACGAAATGTCTTCAGCTGCTTGGATGAGAGTGGACTCAGATGCACCGAGAACAAGGGCGCGGACTAAACGATTTCTTTAAAGGATGGAGGGGGAAGAATCGGAAACCAACAAAATCTATATGAATGGATTTGCTTCCCCGGCGGATGGAAATGGGGGTTTGGTACAAAAAACACAAAGCGAAAGACTTAATTGCGTATACAAAGATGACAGACTTTCCTTTCATGCATAAAGGCTCGTAAGAGGCGCCACAAACAGAGAACTCAGAGAAAGTTCTCATTCCAGTTCTTTCTTCTTGTTACTAGGGCGGGTTGGGACAACTAAGATATTATCAGTGAGGGATAGGTAGCATTCAAAGCTGGCACAAGAGCCAACCACTACGGACACACCCAATGCGCTTCTTAAGGAATCAGCTTCAGACCGCTAGGCAGAGACTATGGTGGCCTAAAAACCGAGGGATTAGTAAATAAAGCTACTGGAATGGCCTGGCTCTTCCATCGACTCCCTATTCCAAGCGGGGCCTTTTTACCGATTTGATGTGGCTGTTCGAGTACTGAAATAAACTCGTTTTTCCAATTCCAATTTCTATTTATCATATAGTGATAGTGGACATCCCATCTTCAACCCATGTATGTGGAAAATCCGGTTTACCATGTCTCCAGAAAAGGCCCTTATTAAGCCTTTCTTTTTACAAGACTCCTGCCCATTCATCGCCTGTGAATGATACAAGGCCGCATTCTTTGGTGTGTTTTGAGGTTTTCTCTATGACTATGATGTCCAATTGCCTTCTGTATATTTTCAACCCCAGGATGTTATGCTCCGCCCGCGGTACTAAAGTGGTAACGGTCGATGGTAGATGAAAGAAGGAAAAGCCCTCCTTTTCACTCAAGTGAATTGGTTCATTTGCTTTTGGCATTTGGGCAAACGATCTTTTTAGCTCGCACGTGATGCTCTTTAATAGCGGTCACTATGATCCGCTTGGTAGCTAGACGGCATCTTTTTCCTTCTGCCCAGCTCCCCGAAACCTAGGTTCGATTTAACCGACGACTGGAGTCTTCATCATATATCGATACTGAGCTACTGAGAAATACAATTATTTTATTCCCCAGACCCCTATTCGTAATAGAAAAGGATAGTGAGAAGATGATGGTAAATCAGCTCAAGGAGCAGTCTCCACGGAATGAATCAAAGAACACGGAATTTCTCGTCGCTGAAGTGCGAAAGCTAATCTCAATAGTGGATATAGTTGATTGACTAGCTTAGAACTACGAAAGGGAGGAAGTTAGTTTAAAACAAGCTGCGGATGCTGCCCCACTCCGAGCAAGGGCCTAGCCTAATTCACGTACTACAAGGTAAGATGCTATGAGAAAGTAGTAGCTAGTCTTTAACATAATATATATCGTTCCCTTCCGTAACCAATATAAACCTAGGGGAAGCCCGGTCTAATAGCTTTCGTTTCGAGAATCTAGTGCCAGCGAGGGTAGCCCTCTTTTCATGTGCCCTTTTTTATGTCCCCAGCGAAAGTCATCAAGAAATCCACAAGTAAAGGTGCGAGAGTCCTGTCTGACAGGAAAGAAACAGTTATAAAAAGCAAGGGCCTGTCATTAGCCCAGAACCCTGTGCCTTTCTTGTCCCGCCAGTTCCAATACCCGTAAAGAAAGAGATTTTATCCTTTCCTTATTTTTGGATAACCCTCAAGCGAGTGCCTTAAAAAAGTAAGCCAGCTTAAGCTCCTAAGCAAAAAACAGTAGTAAGCCCGTGTCCGGTTAGAAAGCCAAGCCAGGGGGCAAGTTTTCAGAGTGATTTTCCAGTTAAGGTTCCAGTGAAAGCTCTTGTATTGCCCCATTTATAGTCTTGTCCAGCCAGCTCTCTTGCCAGTACTGGATAGACCATCAAGTAAAGCATGCCCGAGTGTGATAAAGTAAGGAGATTTTTCCAGGATGATAGAGCAAACCAGTAGCGGGCAAAGCCCAACCAAACTCTTCATCTTTATATTATAGCGCAGCAGCAGTGTCCGGGCAAGTGTCATTGAAATAAAAAGTAGCTCTTTCTATGTTCCAGAAGCGGGGTATGATTTGATCGCTGTACGTCTATCCCTACGTGTACGTTACGTGTATATATTTGTAGTCAGTTTCCTGCCAAGCGTCTTTTTTTTTTCTGCCAGTCTGGGTTCTCAAGCTCAAGCTGAAGCAATTGAAGAAAGAGTAGCATAGTAGCATCCATTTTCCCACCCACAATCGAGACCATAGACTGAGGAGAGATACCGCTACATCTCATGATGCCTTTATTGGAGAACGCTTTGATTCGATTCGCAGTTAGAGATCCTGGGCCTACCTGATAATGTTAGGGGGTTTTTGATTGGCGGGAGACTATATGGCTCTCAATATGCCGCAGAAAAAGCTCTATCTGTTAGAGTACCTGAAAAATTTGTACTCCCATATCGATGAATTCCAAAACACTATTGAAGACTCTACCCGATATGGAAAGGGGCCTTCCTTAGTAGCCCACGCTTCGAATTGGAGCGCCCCTCTAATTCAGGTTGGGATGCTGGATCCTCAGCCCTACCCCTAGCGAGTCAAGTCAGTTCCCGTTAATAAAGTAAGGATAGTTTCAATAGCCAGCAAATTCCTACGTCCCTAAGGCCTGTGCCCCATGGAAAGGGCGGATCATCAAATCAAGTCCGGGCGGATTCAATCCTGTGATAAAGCCTGTCTCAGTGCCATTTCCAGTAGGCTTAGTTTTTTCGTATCGGTATTTAGCCCGGAAATTGTATCGAAAAGATAGTTAAGAATTAAATCATTCATGTTGAGATTGAGAAAAAAGGATTCCCTCCAGACAGAAAGAGAAAGCGAGTCCTTCCTGTAGGAGTAGTGCTATAGTTTACTTTTATTGGTTGTTGACCAACGGAAAGCATGGGAGTCTTTGGGCATTTCTTCTTCTCTTACGATATTTCTAATTACCTAATAGAATAAATACTTTAGTTCGAACTAGTTTTTAGCTTGAACGTGGCGAATGCTATCTCTTTCCCGCAACTCGACTGTTTAACAGTCGAGAGGTTTGTGCACATGAATCTCTAGTAAGAAGAAAGCTAGTAAAGGCACTGGCATAGTTACTGGACGAGGAGGATTGATATAAATAAAAAATTGTGCAAGAATCGCTTGTGAAAGAATGCCCTCTTTGGCTCTTTGATAGAAGGAGCTGTTAGGGGAATGGGATTGATGGAAGAATTGGACAAAGACTGTTTGCGACGAATACGCTGCTAGTCTTTTGGATGCGGGATTTCCGCTCTTAGGGGAATATCCGCTCTTTTAGTCCACTCTTTGAGACATCTATTAGACCGTGGGGCATGAACACGAAGGGTCGACTTTCACGTGCCTTAGAGGAGAAAGCGGTTATAAAAGAATTGATCAATCTTCCGCCGATTAGAGTCAATGCTCATTCTTTTTTCAGTCTCACCACTAGAAGTAGCCTCAAGAGACCTAACAAACATTACTTTATCTTTCTTATGTAATCGAGAAGATCTTTCCTGCAGCTTTGTTTATCGCTCCGCTAATGCTATGTGATCCGGGTCAAGGCGAATCGGATAATAAGTTGCAACTTAGTAAGGAAGCTTTCTAAGCTGCTTATTACTTCTCAACTTAACTCCGCAGGGCTATTCTTCGCTTAAACCCCTACTTCCACAGCTTTTATGGGTGATTCACCCTTTCTTATTGATGCTTTTCCTATTGGGATACCAATCTAAGTTAATAGATTGACTATGGGGATATCTTTATTGGGAATTTTTACAATTGTAAGAAAAATGCTGATGTTATGACTCGGAATGATTTTGGCGTCTGGGAGATCTTTTTGCCAAACAATCAAAAGGGTTCTCTTCGCATTACACATGTCTCACGAGTGAAGATACGAAAGGATACCCCCTCCCCTCTGGGATCAAAGACTCGATTCCAGCTTGGATTAAGTTCTCTGTACAGGCTCCTGGCGAAATTCCACATAAGGGAATATACTACGATCCACCAGAAGAGGTTTTGTATTCTATTTAAACATCCAACGAGATTGAAGAGTCCCTAATAGGGGACTATGTCAATACCCTTGAAAAGCAATTTAACACTAAAAAAGTTAGCCGCTCTGTCTGTCTCTCGCTGTCTTAAGTGCTGTGCTAGCTTTAGCCTGACTCTACCAAGTAAGCATTTGGCCTACCTTCGCCGGAGCAGTTTCCAGAGAAGCAAGAGCACCTGCGGCATTTAGGTTTCCTATCCTAGTTGCTCAGGCGGCAAAGAGGCAATTATACTAAATAGGAAATCTGGAACTTTGTTTACTGCACTTTATCTTAAGATGGTCTCGCTCCCTCCACATTTGATCTCTTAGCGGTTAGCCTAGCTACCCTAGCAGCCAGAGTCTTCCTTTCCCATGCCCCACTCCTTAGAGCCCAGAAGCATCGTAGAAAGATTGTCTAGGGGGACAGAGCGATGGTTCCGTTCCTGCTTTCAGTTTGGATTGCTTTGGGCAGGGCGGTAATGGTGAAGTATTGCTAAGAGTTAACGCTTAAAAGAGATTAGTGCTTTGGTTAACAGTGGAAATTTGCCCTCGTAAGGCCGAATTAATCAACAAGCAACCATAGTAAAAGAGTATGCTTTTGGAGGAGCCCAGGAAGTAAATTCCCAATAAAGGCTGCCCACTTGACTCCTGGTGCCCACTCTCTATAAGTGATACCTGTGGCACTGCGAGTGAAACAAAATTTCTCATAACCACGATAAAAGACTTCACTTCAAAACCACCCTTATCCTTTGAAATTTCCTCACGCATTCTCTGCCTATACCTATAAGAAATATGATCACGCTAATTTGTCAAAAGTGGATCTATTTCAGAAATCTTCTGACCAACTCCAGGTGTAGGAATGACTCCCTTTTTTACCCTATCCGATTCTTTACTTATAGTCTCTACCTTTGTATCTGATGTTCCTGCACCCTTTGCTTTAGCATATCCATCTGGATGCAGTGAAGAAGCATAATATCCTTCTCCATAAGTCTAACTATAACCATGGGTTGGTTCAATGTAATTAGGATCACCTTCTCTCTTTGGACTGATTATCTACATCACCTGAGACTTGGGGTTCTTCTTCAACTGTCTCAGAAACCGAACATTGCTCTGTCGAGGATGAGGAGCCATCACTCTGACTGCCAGAACAGAACAAGGACCTTCTCTGATGACGCAACCTTCAAGAAGGGAATTCGGAATCATAAGACGACTTTGCAACAAAGAGAAAAAGAGTGCTTTCTCAGAAAAGAAAGAGAGATTGGCATTCCTCCGATCAGCATGAGAGCTCGATCCAGCTGAAAGCGATCCCTCAGAAAGTCCTTATAAACGGACTGCTCCTCTATGTGCTCCGAGACCCTCTCCTTGCTCGAGGGAAGATGTGCGGTTCTCTGCTTCAGCCGCGGGCTGAACACAGGAATTCCAAGCAAAGAAAGATGATTCAGTGGAGTAATACACTGTGTGGGACGGAGTAAGGGCCCATCGAAAGAAGAAAAGACTGCCTCTTTTCTGTCTTACATGGACTCCGGTCTCTCTACCTTCAGCGTGCCAAATCCCAATCTGCAACAGAGCGAGTAGCCTGGTCAACGAGTGCGAAGGGAGCTTTGGTTACGAATAAGGTTTTTGTATCGTAGGAAGTGTAGTCGCCAAAAGGCGAGTTGAACGAAGGGCCTAGGGAAGTCGGGGCTGAGCAACCTTTCTCGAGCTTTTTCAGTAGGGGAACTTCCCACATCGATCCGGGTAGCAGGAGAAGTCTAGAGATAGGAAGAAGTAGGCAGAAAAGCGTGAAGGACAAAAGAGCGGTTGATCCTGTCCCGACCGAAGACAACGTTTTTTTGTCTATTTCATATAATGGGAGGGGCGGCTAGGCGGGTTACGGCATAGGCATTAGCATAGGCATTCTTCAAATCCGTGTGGAAGCATACGAAGAAGGATTCGAACCAAGAGATCCAGTCTATCCCGAAACAACGGATCGCGAATCCCATCCCAAACTAAAAGAGACTCTGTCTACCGAACTTCCCATCCTTCCACCAAAGCCACAACACTTCCTGTATCGACATCTCCACCCAAACAAAGAGGGAGAAGCAGACGCCGGCGCGTAAGCACCCGGCTCCCCGTTCACATCCCATCTGCTTCCGCGGAGTAAGCCCTCTGCTCTAGGAAGGAAAGAGTTTCCAAATTCGAAGTTCTTTAGTGGAGTAAGGTCCGCCTGTAAAAGGGGAGGATGGATTCGAAATCGAGTTCCAGAATTGACTCATCAAAAGGTTGGAAACCAATTGTTGGGCAAGGAGAGGATGGATACAGACTGACTCAAAATCTGGATTGGACGAGGTATCTAAATCCACTAATCCAGAGTGATAGGCGGGGAAGGAAGTATCAACATGTAAGCTAGTTACTTTCGTGCTCGTGCAAAAAAAGACTATGAAGTTAATAAAGGAATAGTGGCGTTTAGGCTGTTACTGGTCTGTAAAGGCCTTTAGGGCTTACTTAGGCTTCAGCGATTAGAGCACTTAAGACAGCTAGAATTACAGAGGGCTTAGAGATAGATAGCAGAGGTCCTTATTAGTTCAACAAGTAAGAGAAGAAGGAAAAGATATCAGATTCATTCCAAGCTTCATTCTTTTAACAAAAATATCGTTAAATAGACTGACCTTGTCAAGTGGAGCCTTGGAAAGGTTCTGCAGGATTCTTCGTGAGTCCAGCGAAGCGCGCTGACCCAAGTAGTCTAGATGGAAGCTCGACCAAGAAAAGAAGGTTTTGAGAAATCGGAGTTGAAGCTCGGCTAACAATGAAGTTGAAAAGCCAATTCCGGGAAAGAAACTCGCTCTTAAGCAGGGGCTAACTCCACCGAAGCTAATGCCATTAGGAGAGGAAGAAACTTAGCTCACAAGTAGAAGGGTTTCAAACCGCTTGACTAGATATAGATAGGAAAGAAGAAATGGCAATGCTGCTCAGTCTCTAGGCTACTCGACCGACTAACTAACTCGATTAACTAAGAAGGAAAGGAGCTAAGAAAGTAGGGCATAAATAGCTGCAAGGAATGAAGGAAAGTAGGGAACTGATACCACCAGTCGAAGAAAAGGAGTTTCAAACCGCCTGGGTTCTGTTTCGGGAATTCAATCTCCTCCGATGGCTTGTCTCGGACAATGTAAGATGGTTCAGTCGGTCTGGCTCGCCTATCGGTTACGAAATATCCGATTAGCAAGCTCGTTCGGGTAGATCAGGCAGGAAAAAGAATTATTGGATGCTTCCTCAATAGCAGCTTCTTTGAGAACAGCCAATGAGTGCACAAGAGCTGATAGGCCAAGAGTTGATTCAATTGCAGCATTCGATGCCTATTCTTTCTATTCTATATTGATTTTCTTCCCCACTTGCCTTAGTAGCCTTTCCTCCCCTTCCCCAGCGCGGATTTCACTTACTTGCCTTAGGGCAATCGGAATTCCGTGAGAAGGATTTTATGCTGTTAACTTAGGGTACTGGCTTCACTAACGATGTCAAAGAGCTCCCTCTTGCAACCAAGCCTCCTTCTTGCTAACACCGGTGTAATGCCTTCAAAAGCTTTAGTAAGACTTTCTCCTCGAAGGAAAGAAATGGAAGTGAAAGCCTTGATTGGATAGAGGTGCGTAGCGAGACTATCAGATAAATTCCGGATTATAGTCCGAGTGGCGCAATGGCTTTTTCTTTTGTTGTTGTAGCTGCTGCTTCTCATTTATAACTTTCCATGTTCCAAGAGATTGCGAGATAATCCGATTTGAATCATTATATACAGTAAGCCTTTTGTTTGGCACCAACTTGAAGAGAGCTGCTTCTAGACCGAGGATACATGCTTCATACTCAGTGATGTTGTTTGTGACAGTTTAGTAAATGAAGATATTTTGACTTTTTATTTTTATTTATTTAAAAAATTTTTAAAGATGATGATGTCGGAATTCCAATGCAGAAAATATGGAAAGGTTGTAAGCTGGGACAGAGAACATCATTTCACCGAAGGCGAAAGGAAGTACCTGAGCACCAGCACAAAGAGGGGGTTAAGGTAGTGTGAGGTGGGCCAAGAATCCAATAGCCGAGCAAGACTCAGAACAATGGCGACAGAGCAAAGCGCTTAGATAGGGAAGGGACTACCCGCCCCATCCTACTTCAGCTATTTGGAAGGGCTTCGTTGAGCTCAGCCTTCGGTCCAACGGTATTTAGACTCCGGCCGCGAAAACTCTTCTTTCTTACTTAAAGAATTTATGGAATTTCGGGGTTGTTGGAGTCGTCTTTGGGTCTCGGAATCTTCTTCCTTTTTACCATATTATCTACACAAGACTCGTTAGTGGAATCAGGGTAACCTTCGAGGGTCCTAACAGGTGTCACGATCAAGCAAGGGTCGGGCTTTTCAAAAGAAGTACTCCTGAATTACCTATTGCCGTCCGCGTATTTGAAGGTGAAGGGAATGAAACTTTATAAATATAACGACGCCCCGGTTGGCTTCAGGTCCGAGTTTTTTGGACAGCAGGAGCGCAGCGGGGGGCCGCAAGGTCGATTCGGTTTGGACGCTCATCTCGGACAGCTGGTAAGGCTGACGGAGACCGTTTCATAGTCATAAAATTTTTGAACCACGATCACGAGGTTGGGAGAATTCAAGGGATTCGGCTCTTAGGTCCATCAACCTTGCAACACTAATCCCTGGTGGGGTTAGTGTGTATCGTACTGATCCAGAGCGGAAGGAGGAGCATATACTGATCGATCCTACCAGGAAGGCCTGAAGCGAAGGAGAACATGGCGGGAAATGAAACCTACGGCACAGAGAGAGGCCTTTATGATTATCACTGTACTCGAGAAAAATGCAGCAATCAGCCTTTAATTAAGCTAAAATTTCTGAGAGGACCTGGTTAGAACTATTAACCCAGACCAAGGGAATCTTGTTAACTCCTCTAACTCTTACACCCGGAGTCCCCTGTCAGAACTCTTAACCGGACACCTGAGTTAACAACCTGGAGCAAGAACACTATGTAACCCAATGCCTCTAACTCCGAACTCCCTGACTTATGGCTTCGAAACTCCTAGCTTCAGATAACTTCTGGTTAGACACCCTAGGAAATGACCAAAGGAAAGCTCCTACAACCTCTAACTTTTGGACTCAACGAAACTCTAAGTCTCTGGTTAGACAACGTAACCTGGAACCGAAGGCTTGGTGTTAAGTCCTCTAACTATCAACTCATAGCTTCAGGAATAGTTTCAGGTTTATAAACCTTAGCTTAGGAAATGCCTTAGAGAAAAATCCAACAACCTATAATTCCTTAAGACAGGAGTCCCAGACAGATTAGTGATTAGTATTGGATGGATTATCGAGTTATTAATTCACCCGATGGAATCATACGAGCCAGGAAGGTTCACATTGCCGGAAACGAGGCTTTTCTTTACCCTGCTTTTCCCATGTCTCCCGAACACGAACCCAATCGAGATGAAAGTTTATAACCCGGGAAGATCAGAGGGCTTCGGATAGGAACTCATCAGTATGATTCTTTTTTTTTTTAATGACTAGTCTCTTCCCTTTCCTTCAAGTAAATCTAACCGAGCCCAAGCTAACGCCCTCGGTCCCTTAAGAACTTAAGATAAGTGAAAGGTTGCTTTTAGGAGTGATCCGTCACTCTGAAACAAGCCGGTGGTGATCTCATCGTACCCCTCTTTTTCTTTGCTTGACTCTCGAGTAACAGAACTTTTTACCTTTGGACCCTTACCTTCTCCCCGAAACAGCAACCTATCCAGTTATAAAGAATATCTCTTATTGCCCGAGTGAAACTCTCTTTGAGTTGAACAAAGCACGAGTGAATACAGCGGTTGTAGTTAAGAATTTTATACCTGCTTTGAATTTCCATATATACAATACCCTACCTTATATGATATGATAAAAAGAGGAGATTGTTTGCCCGACTATCGCACTTTCAGTGGTACTGAGACTCTACCACTACCCTTTATCAAGCTGGTTTACAATAGTGCGGGAATAGCGGCTAAAAGATTCCCAATTATCTTATAGCATCTTAGAGTAAAGGTAATAAGATCTTTTAGGTAGCTTTTTTTATTACCCAGTGAAGTGCTTCTCAGGCGAGGAACTTTATCTTCTCGCTACGAACTCCATTCCTGCGTTGATTGGTTTCTTTCATACATATTGGCTTCAGGCTCGGTCGGCTCAGAAGTGGAGACAGAATAAAGGATCTCAGGTTATCGCTAAACCCCGATCTGAGCTTCTACGGTTTTGGGGGAATCAGGTGAAAAATCATCAATTCAAACGGATTTCCATTGAAGCTACTATACTATACGCTGCAGACGAATGCGCGACTCCTCCTTCAATTCAAAAAAAAGGCAGTTTTCTTCTTTTCTTGACTTAAAATCTTTCTCTCTTCTCTTAACTTAAAATCTTTCTCTAAGTATGGAAGCAGTTAGCCTACCATCCGATAGTTCATTCGTTACGCCGACAAGCTAATAGCTCTTCCTTCTGCTTGTGTAGGCCCATCCCCGTATCGTGTGAGTAAGGTTCTATAAAGTCTTTTCTTTCAGAACCTCTCGCTTTGCCTCCCTTTGCCTCCTCAGCTGTGAAATTCGATCGATTCATCTTGACCGGATCACATAGCGTTAGTTGAGCGGTAGAATATGGTAATATTGAATTTCTCTTTAGCTTCTAATTACTTATATATATAATGTAATATAATTACTAAAAGCGAATCGAATCCAGGCGGACTGCAGGATGTGGGGTTTGGGACTTTTTCTAGAGAACCAGTCCCACGAGCTGAAGCCAAGCCGTACTTAGTCATTTCAGAACAAAAAGTAGACCATGCCCTCGCCTAGCCCCCACTTCAATGATCAATGCGCTACGCTGGCAAACAAAAGGGAAGGGAATTACTTACTCTAGCAAAAGGGACGGATAGACTAATTGGCTTACTAACTCTATCTCTATCTATTCTAGCACCGGGGTTAAAATAGCATGACGAACTGACTGACTCTATCATGAGTGATTTTCCCAACTCTTGCTCTAGAAAAAGGGGAATTACTACCTACGCATACATACCTTACTCTAGCTCTAGAACTCGAAAGAGCTTGTTGGCAGGTTGGCTTCTTCTATCCTCACCTTGCTTCCTTTAGGCGTGGGATTACTATCTCCTTGAACACTGGTTTGCTGGTAAAATGGGGGATAGATAATAGATAGCCTTTGAAAGTCCCTTTCCACGGTAATCAGCCTTTGATTTTGAACTCGATGCCTCTGAAACTACTAACCGAACTTTTGAGGATGAGTAAGATTCTTCTGTAAAGTATGCTACAAAGGGACCTTTCCAACTTCTTATGCCGGTACTATTACCGCTCTTGCCGCAACTAATTCATCTAGGGTAGCTCTCTCAGTTGTGGTTAGCTAGTGTCATTGGCCTTTGACTTCTTACCCTTGGTAGGGTGCTTGGACAGAGTAGGTTGGGGCACCTCTACGTTGGGGATTCAGTAGGAGGGTGCATCACTGGTGCCTCAGGAAGCTTAGCAGCAGACTGCGATTGAATCTCTTCACGCAGTTTATCTGACTCCAGACTAGCGGTTTGATACGTTCATTCGGGGGATGCGGAAGCGAATTCCCCCGATCAAGTGGATGAGGAAGAAGCATAATACCTGCTTGTTACAGTCTGTCAATAGTCAACCTCGCTTAGAATGTGACCACATTCAAAAAAAATCAATCGTATGCGCTAACGTAGGCCTTTCCAATAGGACGCGCATCTCTTTCTTGCTCGTAACTAAACTCACTCCTAACAAGCGGAGTCTATCAATGACTCGAGAATGTTGAAGCCAAGCACGCACGCAAGAAGCTTCCCGAGCTGCTGCTTTTACCTTCTTCCTTGGGAGGGGTCTGACGCGCATTAGAATGCGAGTTCGGATGCTTGTATAGGTGATTTCCCTTAAATTTTTTTTCGTGAGATTAGATGGGCTGGGCTATGGCTTCGGTCTGGATGGATGCGAGTGCCTGAAAGGTGTGGTGCGATCGGCTCATAGGTGGGCTTAAAAGCGCCTTGAATTAGCTCTTTTCCTCTTTCTTTTTCACAAGCATGAGTAGGACTTCTAGTCTTGGGAAAGTCACCCGACTAAGCAAAGAAGGAGGACCCAGTTTCGGAGGAATCGACCGAGGTCAGGGAGAGTGAGCCAGCCTTCCAGGGACGGTGAATTCATAATAGAATGTCCTTCTGTTGACGTAGGTTAGGGGTAGGGGACTAAAGCTTGACTTTATGGACATTGCAATTGATGCATCTAGGCTTCTGTCTATGCGTCTGATGTCGGAAATGTGGAACCCGCGATTGAAAGCAACTGAAAGCAAGAGCCCCCTTTACCAAAGTGTCAAAGTGGCTCGACCTATATCTTAGGTAAAGGACGGGAACCGGGTTAGGTGTCTAGGCGACTAGTGGATTGATTCTCCCTTCTTATTATTATAAGTTATTATTAGCCAGCGGATAGATGGGATGGATACCCAGTCCCAGCAATGGAATCATCAGCAATAGCACCTTCTTCTCCACTCCTTACGTTCGAGAGGCCATCCAATCGGGAAAGGAAGTAAAAGTCCCATCGGTAAGGATTTCTTTAACCAATCGTTATGTTAGCTTTCTTTAATAGAATTTGATTTCGAGAAAATGTAAACCTCGACCACAAGTTGAGAACAAGAGTAAATAGCCCTTCTATCGAAGAAGAGCAAATCTCTCTTGAAGGAAAGGCGAGCCCTTTCTTAGTTGAAGGATGGACCTTAACTAGCCCGAATCCTTTTGCCTTGGACTTCATCCTGATGTTCTTTGTAAGCGATATGAAATCTGTTAAGTGTTGAAGTAAAGGGTCCAACTCTATCCCCGGCTATACGTCCATTTCTCGGGGGCTCACCTGCGTACCTTTGATTCTCTCTTGCTGTAAGTCTAGATCGGATTTCTACCCAGCAGGAGGAGCTCTACTTATTTCATAACCTCGAGCCCTACTCTTATCTTAAGCCCCAGACGTGGGAACTGAACCCACTGCCCTTATTGCTTCAAGCTCACTTGAGCAGTTTCCTTCCTCTAGCCCTCTTGGTAGGTTCACTTCTTTTTTCAGATCTTGAGTCTGCTAACCCGACCAACGACCAGATTGCTTTGCTTGGCTCCTATGCTTGCTCACTACCCTAACAGGTCACAAGCTGGTAAACGTCTGGGCAGAGTATTCACTATTCACCGAAGCCCTAGTCACGTAGGATCAGGATCAACTAAAGAGCTAGCTTTAGACCTCCGGGGCACATTGCTTCACGCCAGTAATCCACTATCTTCTGAGGTAGAGCCGTCTATCTCCTTTCCCTTATGTATGATAGAGCCAAGTCCCTATGGCCAATCCCCTTTTAATGCGAGTTTCGGATTCTACGGACCAGCGTGCTTGGCTTCCTACTGAGTTCGAGTGAGGAAAGCCGTGGGCAAGGGAAGAGAGTTATTCTATAGAGAGATATGAGCTGCTATTAGTTCGCTTCACCCAGTCTATAGTATATCGCCTAGTCTTATAACCTGTACTGTAGAGAGGGGAACAAGAACATCTTTATGCCGCTTTCCTCCCAGATGTAGGTCTTCCTGGAAGTGAGAACACTGCTATGATGATATCGATAATAGCCTCTTTTTTCTCCTTCTTTCAGAACCTTGGTGCAAATGCAATTGCTACTGGTGCTTCCCCAGCCACCTCTGTTTCCGAGTCTTTCTCTGGGTCAATAACTGGAATAGGGCAAAGGATGCGTGCAATAGAAAGCTATCTCAAAGGGCTTCCATTCAGACCAACTCATAGGGATGGGATACCTAACAAGGGCAAGGCCTATTGGGTGAGGGCAACTGGAATCATGCGCATGGCTCCATCCAACCAAAATGTGAGTCTAATCTTCTCCTCGATCCATTAAAAAATGAATCCCCCTTTTTAGACATAGATGGATTTCTTACTGACCCCGCGATACAGAATAGGACCAATAAATACGTTTACGTTATAACGTTATAAAAAAAGAAAGAGGGAGAAAGTCTAGCTCCAGTTATTATAGCTCCCCGGGTTATACTAGCTCATTCCAACCCTGTAGAGTCGACGCCTTTACGTCTATAGGAGGCGTAACTTGACAAGTTTAGTCATTCCAGTCATTTCGGTCAGTATAGTCGGAATTGGGATAAATGAAATAAATCTCGGTCGGAGTTTGGTTCATCAGCTGTCTCGATCGAATTGAATTAGCAATCTCTCCCCCAGCTATGGTAGATCTTCTATTGGCTTTCTACCATTTTAGAAGTAGTAGGAGTTTTAGTATGCCTTACTTTCCTACCTTTGAATAAATACCTCTATCAACTAGGAAGAAAGACGTCTTGCTTCTTTTTCCCCATGTGGATTCTAAACCGTCGCCTTCCCCAGCTTGTTCTCTGTCCGTGGTTACCTTATTCTGGCTAACAGCTTAATTTGTGCTAACAGGACCAGGACATCCCTTTCTGGGCATATTCCTTCGACTTTTGATGAAAAAAAAACAACCTATTTTCCCACAACTTATTCTGGAATAACCTATTCTTAACAATTTATGGCATCGGATCGGCTAAGTATCTTGATTCGTCTAGGTCCTGCCTTGGTCTCTAAGCTTAAGCCTTGCTAACGGTTTTCAACCTTTATACCTCACTCAGGGCATAGCTCGAATCTAAAAAAGTTTTCTAAAGTGTTCAGAGATCGTCTGTGAACAAATCGGCTCTTGCAAGAGAAGACAGATCCATAGGCAGCAAAAGAAGACTTTCGCTAAACAACAGACAGCTTCACAAGAGAAAGGAAAAGGAGTCGATTCCTTATTCTATTATGGGTAGCGCGCACAGGAAAGAGAGAAGAGCGACAACTTAAGATGTGCATCAATTGCTTCAGATATGAGTTGTCTCACATCTTGGCTTCTCAAACAATCAATACTTTTTTAAGAACTATGTTCAAAAGCACATGATCTGGAAGCCCAGATTTTGAGAAAGAAAGGGAAGCAGTTGGGTTGGGAGAACCAGGATATGTCGATTTAGAATAAGCCGATGCATATGGTAACGAAAGGTGAATGGAATAAAAACCTCGAGTTACTGCAGGTACACCACTTTTAGCCTAGGAGTGATTCCTTCTCGGGGGAACCCTCTTTCTAAGTCGAGTGACTGGAGACTACCTTCTCGCTGTAAAAACTACATTCTTGCTTTTGGCATCTTCCCCACCCGTCGCCTTCACTTGAAGACGAAAGATCAAATTCGATTCAAAGATCGGAATCATACCTCCAGCAGGCAAGGTCGGCTCAAGAAGTGGAAGTTGTGAGATGGAAAGAAGACCAAAAAAAAAACAGAATCAGGGATCAATCCATACGCGGCTTGCCTTTGACTACGCATTGTCAGTCCTTTGAGAGACATAAAGACCTACCGACAAGGTCTCCTTTCCTTTGTCTACTACGTCTTTCCCCTTTGGTCTATCCGCTTTGTCTAGGAGCCTCCTTTCTCTTATGAACAAAAAAAGCGAAGAAAGACGTGCTCTAGTCCCCCTCTCAAGGTGTCTTATAGCTGCGTGGCAAGAACTCTCTCCTCTTGAGCTTCTGATTGACATACCGAGATTGATTCAATGAAAGTCCCTAGCGCAGTGAGACTTTGTATCGGCGAACCGAGCGAAAAGCTCTCTTATCCAATCCAAGCGAGTGGCACAGGCAGAGTTTATAAGCATCAAAGCTTATGGTCATCATACCATCGAGGAAGAGAAGAGAGGCGAGCAGCAAACTCACAGTGAAAGCTTTACCTTGATCGTAACGAAACGGCTAAGGTCTAAGCGCGAAGCGGTGACACCTCCAGCGTTGAAAACAGCCAAAGCAAGTATGACAATCCTGTCATGGGATTCATGCTGAGATGAAGCATTACTCAATTTACGACAACTATATTACGTTACGATATTTCCGATTCTCCCTTCTCTTACTCAAGTGAACTCTCTAAAAGCAGTAACTTCTTGCTATTAGACATTTACCCCCTTATAGACCTCGAGCCCTTTAAGTAAGACTGAATCTCCATCTCAATAGAATAAGATAAGGGTGGCAAAGTGAGAAAATTCTCTTGTTCCCATCAACGCACAATCAAAGGATCAAGCATGAGAGCCTCTTCTCTTTTCTCTTTGGTGGTCAATTGGCAGTAATGATGAATGTTCTTCAAAACTTTAAAACTTTTGTGACGCTTCTGGGGAAAAGATCAGTCTTAGCAAGCAGCATCTATAGGATAAGCTGTTCTGGATTTATTTTGCTTTCTTTTTTCACAAGACCTTGTGCCTTTGGTCTTCGGTCCGAACCTGCTCCTGTTCAAAGCCGGTCTTTTCTTGCAGACGGTTCTTAGAATTCCTTATGATATGAAAAAAATGATGCGGTTGAACAAGACCTGGAACTCTCTTCCCCGATAATCCCATCTTTTTTGGCTAGGTAAAGTGGAAACCATATATCATACTTGGAGGATCTATCCATCTAAGAGTTGGGTGCCGAGGTGGTGGTTCGTTTTCTACGATCGGGAGTTGGTCCATCTCACCCTTATCGGACTCTGGTTGATGACTGTATCTCTTTTGTCAGAGAAGGCTGGGTTTGTGAGGTCAGACATACATTTCGGGAGGGAAACCGATGCGCGGATTTTTAGCAAATTTTGGTCAAGTTTGTCGCCTCCTCCGGATTTATTGCCTCTCTTGGAGGCAGATAGAAATGGTCACTATATCCTGAGATCTTAACCGGCGGATCGCCGGTCTTATGTACCAAAATAAAAAGTAAGTCTGCTCGGTCCTAATATGGATGAGGAACTCGAAAGCTCAACCTCCTTTCGTAACAACTTCCTACGACCTTTCCGAAGAATAGAATCTCAATCTCATCTCTCTTAAGCCCTCCCCAGCGTTAGCTTTATGACATAAAGCGATAGGGGTTGTGGCGAAACGAAACTCCTTTAGGGTTCCCGGTTGGTGCCTTGACGGCGTAACCAATCATTGAGTTCAGAGCTAAGTTTCTGGATGAAGACTTAATGGCTATTCTACCAGATGACGCTGGGCGGACATATCGAATAGTCGCCTACCCAGGTGGAAAGATAAATAGCCAAGTTAAAAGGCGTGAAGTTGTATAGTGTCTGGTTGGGTGCTTATCCCTTACTTCTGCTTCCTCGGCATTCAGTGAAAGGCTTTTTCTTTTTCTTATCTTATAGGGGTCTATTTTCTCTGACTTAACTCAGCTTGACCTACTTGACTCAGCGGTTAGAGTATCGCTTTCATACGGCAAGAGTCATTGGTTCAAATCCAATAGTAGGTAGAAGCGGTCGAAACCCCTGCTCTAGCTACTTCCCATCTCTACGAATTCGGGCGGGCGAAGGGTCAACTCTACTTATACTTAGCGAACTGGTCTCAATGCAATGGTTAACTTTGGCTTGAGCCTGCGTTCTTTTCATCAAAAAAAAATATCGTATCGTATAGTAGGTAACCAGTTCTTTACTTAACTCGGTCCAAGCAATGCCCAAAGACTCCCATGCCTTTTTTGGTTGGACCAACCCAACCGGAGATTTCCGACAAGTCTTTCTTCATTTTTAGAGCAAGAAGCAGAACTACAAGAAAGCTTTCTTTATTATCATGGAAACCCACTTTTGCGCTTCTTATTTTTTAATAGGAACCCTTTTTTCGGTCTGCCTTTTTGTTGCTTTCAAAACTGGATAAATTCTCGTTGCTAAGCGTATCTCGCTTGATATTTTAGAGGGCGAACTGGCGAAACATAAGTCTTACGCCGAATATCTGCTTCAACAGCTATTTCGTGCGAAGAATATACATTTAAGGGAGGGGGAAACTTTTAAGGGAGTAGTAGAAAATCATTTGGTTTTTGAAGAGCCCTTAAAAGAGCAAATTGATGGGCTCTATCAAATCTGTTGTGATCTCATTCTAAATGGGGCCAACAGTAGCTACTTTCTACAAATTTTGGAATTTTATGGATCCACGCTTGGTATGTAGCCAAGCCCAAGAAAAAAGGAACGAGGGGAAGAATCGACAAGGAATCCATAACAAAAAAAAAATTGTGAATGAAAAAAAAAGCGTGACGAGAATTCTCAACCCGAGATGTTAGAAGGTGCAAAATCAATGGGTGCCGGAGCTGCTACAATTGCTTCAGCGGGAGCTGCTGT